AAAAGAAAATAAATGTTCACCTAAATGTCAAAGAGTGGTGAGGTGTTGCGCGTATTCTCGCATTAAACAACATGTTCCACCGTCGGTCTATCCAGCGGTCTATTCCTTTGAGTTTTAATCTTGCGATCGTACTCCCCAGGTAGAATAATCTGACATTTCGCGTCTGTGAGTTTTGACTCACATGATTATCCATCGTTGACGGCGTGGACTACTAGGGTATCTAATCCTATTTGCTCCCCACGCTTCCGTAGCTGAGTGTCGGTACAAAACCAGATGAGTGCCTTCGCCGTGGGCATTCCAATCCATATTGCTCCATTTTACCGGTTCTTGGACTATTCTCTCATCCTTATTTTGACCCAAAGATCTGAGGTTCTCGAAAGGAGCCCATTTGGAAATGGGAAAACCCTTCTAGACTCTTAGACCCACCTGCCCACGTTTTAAACCCAGTCATGACGCTCAATACTTGTTCCTCCTGTATTACCGCGGCTGCTGGCACAGGATTAGCCGGAACTAAAAATTTAGAGAACTCTTCAGTATGAAACTAAATTATTAAAGGGTTTCGACTCGTTGGCCTTCCTTTCGGATCTCGACGTAAGATCTATCTTTAGGAACAGCTCGATCAGGCGTATGCCCATTGTCAAAGATTCTTCACTGCTGCCGCATTCACGGACGGACCTTTTTCAGTTCCGCTGTGGCCTTACCCCTGCTAAGGGAGACTCTGGATCTTGGGCTTGGTGCGCCGCTACCGCACCAACTACCTAATCCATCTCAGAGACTTCACACTCCGGTCTATGCCTTTGGAGTTTTACTTTGAAAGTGTGTTGTCAACTAAGAATCACTCACCCGGACGCCTTTGTTCGAGTCGAACAAACGACTTGCATGTGTTAAACTGTTCCCACGCATTCGAGCGGAGCCAGGATCAAACTCTATCAGTTCATAATTTTAGATTCTATTCTGCTGACAACGATGAAAAATCAAAGATATTAAGTTGTTTCAATCGAGTTTACTGAGTGCAACTCGGTGTTATAATTGAGATGTGTCGGTATAGACAACTTTCACACTTTCATTTTGACACTGGAATTATACAGATCCAGGGTTTGGCTTAATACATCATTTATATCTCCTTAATTGTTGGTTTTAGGGTTTTACTCATAGGTTTCCAGCTAGTTTTATTTACACAGTCTTTAAACGTTTCGGGAATAAGGTAGACTTTAGTTTGCATAATCAAACAGATTTGATAAAAGCGCTGGAATTCAATTCCTTGTTTTAGTTGTGAAGGTGTGTTTTTCAATAAAGGATAGCACCCTTGTTATCGAGCGATTCAGTTTGCTAACTAGAAAGTTTACGGTTGCGGTTCCTGTTTGTTTACAGACTCGATAACTTATCGGGCATGAAGGTTTATAGTTATTATAAAAAAGAACCAAAAGAAAAATATGGCATCGGAAAGAGTGGGATTCGAACCCACGTTTCCTTAAAGAAACCAGTCTTCCAAACTGGCACATTTAACCACTCTGTCATCTTTCCTTTGCATAAAAGATAAATAAAGGGGGTGATATGATTTACGAGATACACGGAAACGGTTACGGTTGCGTGCTTTGATGCGGTATCGCATTTTGATAGGGCTTAGTTGTTTTTGCCATGCATAGGATCCCCATTTGTAGGAATAACTATGATACCATTGACTGTAGGGTAGCAATCGTAGCCAATGATTGATATTCCATAGTGCTGCTTTTTTGCGTCGTTGTCGACTAGGTGCCTTGACTGCTCGAAATCGTTTCATCAGATAAAGAGAAGTGTTCCAAGTTATCACATTTTTCAAACATTGGGTCCATGCTACGGAAGATGTTTGTGGGTTAGTGTAATAAGCCCAATTAGATTGGTCCCATAGATTATGACGCAGAGACCGAGGGTTAATTTTTTGTCCCATGTATATGTTGGTCTTGAAGACAGTTGTGTGCTTAAAACTGGGATAGAAGGATTCGAACCTTCGCATGTCAGAGCCAAAACCTGATGCCTTACCACTTGGCTATATCCCAACAAAGAATGACGAATAAATAAAGTATGAGTATTTTTTCATGGGTGTGCTCCACTGTGCTACCCAGAATGGAGATCGACGACTCAGATGTTCGTGATAATGTGGTAGAGAGTTGAAACTCCATACATCACCAGATTGAGTGGTAAAACTGTTTACTCGAAGATTTCCTTTGGGAAAAGAGTTGAGTTGCAGTACATGGCGTTTTACCCACATCATAGCTTCTTTAGGATGGTTGAACCAACCTGTTTTAGCAAGTAGATTGTGGGGCAGGTGCTCTAGACGTTGTACCCAAGCCCATTGATTCCATTGGAGTTGTTGTAGCCATCGAACCCAGGTAGTTCGAGATCGATGATGCATCCATTGAGTCAAGATGCCTACTGCATAACGACGATTTAGAGCCAAAGATTTCAATTTTCGAATTTTAAGCAAGCCAGGTACTTCACTAGGATTGCTCCAAGACCATTTTCGTTGTTGATGTTTCCAGGTTTGCAAAGAGTATACCAAAGGGTTTCCTCGATTCAACAACATGGTTTGGTATGTGGTGCTAGTCATATCCATTGTTTGTTTTGCACGAAATACAATACGTCGCCCGAAGCTTTTTTTGGTGAAAATAGAAAAGACACGATTTCGACGGTTCACTATACGTTGTCGACGACTGGTTAGCAGTTTCGTAGGATTGGAATCGAGTTGTTTAATACGCTTAAAATATCGATTGCGTCGTTGAAACATTAAAGTTTATGAATGAAAGATAGACGAAATTCTAAGAGTATCCTCTGCGGGAATTGAACCCGCCTTTCAGCCTTGAAAGGGCTATGTCCTAACCGATAGACGAAGAGGACAACCACATTATGTGCCATGAATATTTATCTTTGTGATCTATCTGCAGACAAGTCTTAAAAAAGTTTATAGTCTTTTGTATTTTTAGCTTTTGTCTTCAAGGTGACCTGTCCAAAAAGATATGCGATTATGCGAAAGTGGCGGAATCGGTAGACGCAATGGCCTCAAAAGCCATTGATTTTTGGATCGTGTGGGTTCGAGTCCCACCTCTCGTATTAAGATCTCATGAGTTTGGGTATGTTTATGTTGACCTCTCTAGTATTGTTTGCTATGGGAGCTGTAGGAACTTTTTTGAATCGACGTAATTTTATCATTATGTTGATGTGTATCGAAGTGATGTTGTTGGCGACCAATTTGGTTTTCTTGACAGCATCTGTTGCTTTGGATGATTTGACTGGGCAGCTGTTGGCTCTTTGGGTGATGACAGCAGCTGCAGCTGAAACTGCGCTTGGGTTGGCTTTGTGTGTGTTGCACTATCGACTACGTTCTACATTGGATGTAGAATTGATCAATTTGATGAAAGGTTCAACTTTTGGTCAGAATATAGCGCAGCTTGGTAGCGCGTCGGCTTAGGGAGCTGAAGGTCGAAGGTTCAAATCCTTCTATTCTGAGTTTTAAGAGAATTGGGTTGTGTTCAAGCTTTATTTGAAACTATGGTACAAGCAGCAAAATTGATTGGAGCAGGAAGTGCTCTGATTGCTTTGGCAGGAGTAGGAGCGGGAATTGGAATTGTGTTTGGATCTTTGATCCAAGCTGCCAGCCGTAACCCTTTGATGGCAAAACAATTGGTAGGATACGCACTTCTAGGATTCGCATTGACCGAATCCATTGCATTGTTTACTCTTTTGGTAGCATTTTTGATTCTATTCGGATCATAATGATGCTCTAAAAGGGGGGAAAGTTTTTTCCTCAGAGCGCATAGCTTAATGGTAGAGCGTAGGACCGATAATCCTAAGGCTGTAGGTTCAAGTCCTGCTGTGCTCAATATGATGACTTTCATGACTTTCTCCGCATCTGAAACATGGCAAGCTGTGCCTTTGGTAAGTCTACATTTCCCAGTATTGGGGATGACTTTTTGGACTAATGTGTGGGCAGTGAGTTCTGCTTTGGCTGTTTTGGCTGCAGCTTTGTCTCACTCTGATAACCACGCATTGGCTCATGCAGGTAACAGTGCTGTGAGTGGATTGCGTAAATCTGTATCTCATTTTTGGAGTACTCAAATCCTAGAACGCGTACATATGAAATGGCGTCAATTGTCTTTGCGCGGTGTAGGTAGCCATGCTCCTCTAACTAATCGTTTGGTAGGTGCTTGGGCAGGTTTGAGTCAAGTACAACGTAAAACAACTCAAGTATGGGTTGTGGTGTTGTTCTTTGTATTGTTGACTAGTAACGCTTTCGGTTTGGTTCCTCTATGTAGTGCTGTGACTGGCCAAGCTGGGACTACTTTGGGTCTAAGTTTGGCTTTGTGGGCAGGAGTTACACTAGCTGGAATTCAACGCCTAGGATTGCGTTTTGTAAAATTGTTTTTGCCTAGTGGACCTAGTTGGCCTATGGCTCCTTTGTTTATCTTGTTGGAATCTATTAGTTATAGTTTCCGTGCTTTGAGCTTGGGAGTTCGACTGTGGGCTAACATGTTGGCTGGACACCAATTGATTCACTTGGTGACCGCTTTGTCTTTGGTACCCGCTTTGTGCTTGACACCTTTGATGGGTGCTCCTATCACTGCGCTATCTGCAGCTTTGTTGATGGCTTTGAGTGGTTTGGAAACTATTGTGTGTGTGTTGCAAAGTGGAGTCTTCTGCTTGTTGGCTAGTTTCTACTTGCACGAAGTATTGAGTCGCCAAGACCCTCTAGCTGCTTCTCTTTCATTGTTTTTTTGGGTGAATAGCTCAATGGTAGAGCGTCTGCCTTACAAGCAGAATGTTGCAAGTTCGAGTCTTGCTTCGCTCAATATGATGCCCCAAGTAATTATGAGTAGTGTCGCTTTGGCTGCACTTGTGCAATTGTTGCCTTTGAAAGGTTTGCTTGCATGGGTTTTGCTGTTGCCACTGTTGGCTGGGTTTTTGATTCTATTGCTACCTGCACATTCTGTGGGTGCTCATCGTGTATTGGCATTGACTGCTACTGTAGCTACTTTGCTTTTGAGCTTGCGTTTGTGGGCAGGTTTCGAAGCTTGGGCAGTGGAACCTTTTCAACAAATTGTGGGGTTTACTGCAGAATGGAGTGGTTTGGTTTGGATTCGTTTGGAATTTGGTCTGGATGGATTGAACTTGTGGATGGTTTTGCTAACTGCACTATTGATGCCTTTGGCTGTGCTATGTAGTTGGATTACTCAACAAGCTCATAGTCAAGCATTTATGGCTCTTTTGCTTGTATTGGAAACCGCATTGTTGGCTGCATTTACTTGTTTGGACATTCTTGGCTTTTATGTGTTGTATGAAAGTGCCCTTCTTCCTATGTTTTTGCTTATTGGTTTGGGGGGGAGTCGACCTCGTAAAGTGCGTGCTGCCTACTTGTTGGTTTTGTATACTTTGGTTGGAAGCTTGGCTATGCTACCTTGTATTTTGTTGATGATGAGTCAAGCAGGGACTACTAGTTTGGAATTGTTGCTTCACGAAGAATGGCAACCTGCACGTCAATTGGTGTTGTGGTGGGGGCTCTTTTTGGCTTTTGCTGTTAAAGTGCCTATGATGCCCGTACACCTATGGTTGCCTGAAGCACACGTGGAAGCAAGCACCGCTGGAAGTGTTTTGTTGGCTGGAGTTCTTTTGAAATTGGGAACTTATGGATTCTTGCGTTTCCAATTGCCACTCTTCCCTGACGCTTGTGTGTATTACGGACCTTTTGTAATTACCTTGAGCTTGTTGGGCATTGTGTATGCAAGTCTAACCACTTTGCGTCAAGTAGATCTGAAAAAAATTGTGGCTTACAGTAGTGTAGCTCACATGAACGTCGTAGTATTGGCAGTATTTGCACTCAGTGATCTGGGAGCTCAAGCAGCTGCTTTTCTGATGCTAGCTCACGGTGTGGCTAGCCCTGCAATGTTCTTGGGAGTTGGAACTTTGTATGATCGTACACACACTAAAGCACTTAAATATTTGGGAGGAGCAGCGACTGCGATGCCTTTGTGGAGTATGATGTTTTTCATCTTCAGTTTGGCAAACATGGCTCTTCCCATGACTCCAAACTTTATTGCTGAATTCCTTTGTTTGTGTAGTATTTTTGCGCATAATGGATGGGCATTGTTTGGAGCGTGTTTGGGTGTGATTTTGAGTGCTGTGTATACTCTATGGGCTTATGCCCGAGTAGTACACGGTATGCCTAAACCTCAATTCTTTAAAGCTTTGACTGATTTGAATCGTCGCGAAACTTGGACCTTTATTCCTCTACTTTTGATCTTGATCTGGTGGGGAATCAAACCTGGATTGGTTCTAGACCAATTGAGTGCTGGTTTGTGGTATTGGAGCCAAGTGAACTTTGGATCTCTAGGAGTTGACTCCTGGGTATTGGAAGTGAATCAAGCGATCATTCAATCATATTGGAGCTTAACTGTATCTTTTCTTTTTTGTTATTATTAATAGATGCACCTTTCTGCACCAGATAGAGGATTAAATACGGCTTACCTAATATGGTAATCTACACTCTTGTACAAGTACTTGCAACTGCAGTGCCCTTGTTGTTGGCTGTGGCCTTTTTGACTTTGGTAGAACGTAAAGTCATGGGAGCCATGCAACGACGTGTAGGGCCCAATGTGTGGGGATTTGGAGGTCTCTTGCAACCATTTTTTGATGCCTTGAAATTGATCGTCAAAGAACCTATTTTGCCTAGTAGTGCAGATCAACCCCTGTTTATTTGGGCACCTGTATTGGCTTTTTTGACTAGTCAAGCAGCGTGGGCTGCTTTGCCTACTTGTGGGGCCGGTGCAGTCAGCGAATTGCACTTGGGGACTATGTATGTGCTAGCTATTGGTAGTCTAGGAGTATATGGAGTTCTTTTGGCAGGATGGGCTAGTAATAGTAAATACGCCTTCTTGGGATGCTGTCGATCTGTAGCACAAATGATTAGCTACGAATTGCCTATGGGATTGATTGTACTAACTGCTTGTATCATTGCAGGAAGTTTGAATTGGTCTGAATTGGTTGCATGTCAAGAAGCTGGTTGGTTTTTCTGGCCTCTATGGCCTATGGCTCTGATTTGGGGCATTTGCTGTTTGGCAGAAACTAACCGTGCTCCTTTTGACTTGCCTGAAGCTGAAGCTGAATTGGTAGCCGGGTACAACGTGGAATACGCTTCCATGGGGTTTGCCCTGTTTTTCATGGCTGAATATGCAAACATGTTGCTTATGGGAACTGTGACCAGTCTTCTGTTTTTCGGAGGAACTGCCGCTCCCTTGGCTTTGTTGAATTGGATTCCTGGAACAGTATGGTTGGCATTGAAAACAACTTTTGTCGTATTTACTTTTGTATGGGTACGTGCGACATTGCCTCGTTATCGTTATGACCAACTAATGCGTTTGGGATGGAAAGTCTTTTTGCCTCTGACTCTGGCTGGTTTTGTAGCTACAGCGAGTTTGGTATTGACTTTTCAATTGATGTCATTATTTTTTTTGAGGTCTATGGCTTAAGGGTAGAGTGTTGGTTTCCAAAACCACAGGTGAGGGTTCGAATCCTTCTAGACCTGAAGCCCAGATAGCTCAGTGGTAGAGCAGAGGATTGAAGCTCCTTGTGTCGTTCGTTCAAATCGGACTCTAGGCAAAGTGGTCTCTCCTAGCTCAGTGGTAGAGCTGCTGAATGTTAATCAGCTGGTCGCGGGTTCAATTCCTGCGGAGGGAGTGCGGGTATAGCTCAATTGGCTAGAGCGCTAGTCTTCCAAACTGGAGGCTGTGGGTTCGAGCCCCACTACCCGCTTTCAGCATAGAGTGGATGCCTTGGGACTCTAAGAATAGAGACGTTTCAACACGAAAAGCCGTGCAGCGTGTCGCCACGGATTTCTCTAGGAAAACCCAAAAGACATCTCCTTTGCCAGCGGAAACCTCCTATAGCAAAGATGAGAATCAACCGAGATCCCGAAAGTAGTGGTGAATGAAATCGGAAGGTTAAGCATTCGTATGACAAAGTCGAGGACTTTGTAACATTATTAGTGTTTTAAAAAGTTGGAAAGCTTTGCCAAAGAAGGTGATAGCCCTGTAAAAGCATCTAAAGATCTATTTGATCGAACTACCAAATGAATCGTTCATTGGTTATCAAGGGGAACCACCCTCTACAAATCATACTTAGAGTCACCGATAGTGCAGTAGTACTGTGAAGGAAAGGTGAAAAGTGTGGCCAATGGTCACAGTGAAATAGATCTGAAACTCTATGCTTTTGATCAGCTCGAAGTGTATTAGACATTTGAGTGTACCTTTTGCATCATGGGTCAGCGAGTCTTTTGAAGCAGCTGCTTAAGTTGGTAAACGTAGGCAGACAGATTCGATCTCAAGCTTTATATTTTTTCTTTTTTGATGGCACTTCAACACACTCGTTTGCGTGGAAGTGTGTGGAACCAACCTTTGTTGAGCGTAGTGCAAAATCATTTGGTTGCGTATCCAACACCTTCTAATCTAACTGGTAACTGGAACTGGGGAGTGATGGCAGGTCTTTGCTTGGTGTTGCAAATTGTTACTGGGATTTTCTTGGCGATGCATTATGCAGCTCATGTAGACTTGGCTTTCGCCAGTGTTCAGCACATGATGCGTGACGTTCCCAATGGATGGTTGATCCGATATATGCATGCCAATGGAGCTAGCTTGTTCTTCATTGTAGTATATATGCACCTATTCCGTGGACTTTACTATAGTAGTTATACTCAACCTCGTGAATTGGTATGGTTGGTTGGAGTAGTGATTCTTCTAGTGATGATTTTGACCGCTTTCATCGGGTATGTATTGCCTTGGGGTCAAATGAGTCTTTGGGGAGCTACTGTGATTACTAGCCTGGCCAGTGCTATTCCTGTCGTGGGAGATCATATCGTTCAATGGGTATGGGGAGCGCACTCTGTGGATAACCCTACTTTGAATCGTTTTTACAGTCTTCATTATCTATTCCCATTCTTGTTGGCTGCCTTGAGTCTAGTACATCTGGCAGCTTTGCATCAATATGGATCTACTAACCCTCTAGGAATCAATGCACAAACTGACCTAGTGGATTTCTATCCTTATTTCTATGTCAAAGACTTGGTAGCTGTTTTGGGATTGGCTGCAGCCGCAGCTGCATTGATTGGGTTTGCTCCTGAAGTACTAGGACATACCGACAACAATATCCCTGCAAACCCTTTGCAAACTCCTGCGCACATTCAACCTGAATTCTATGTGTTGTGGGCTTATGCAATTTTGCGTAGTATTCCCAACAAACTAGCAGGAGTGATTGCCATGCTTGTCGCTTTTGTGGCATTGGCAGTATTGCCTTATCTACATAAACCTAGTATTCGAGGAGCTCCTTTCCGAAGCATGCACCAAACTTTGGTGATGGCTTGGATTGCAGATTTCTTGCTACTTACTTACTTGGGAGCTTGCCCCGTGGAAGACCCTTATGTGGTGATGGGACAATTGGCTACTCTCGGTTTCTTTGCATTGTTGGCTTTGATTTGTGCAACAGCTCATTTGGAAAGTTACCTAGTACAACCTCAAACACTTCCTGTTCGTTCATTTTTCTTTTTTGATATGTTACCCAAACATTAAGGGAATATAGCGTAGTTGGTTAGCGTGTTGGCCTGTCACGCCAAAGGTCACGGGTTCAAGTCCCGTTATTCTCGGTTTTTTGTTTACTTCCAGCAGGGTACTCTAGTATAAAAAATGACACATCTAATGAGGTCAGTTTTAAAAAAGATTAGTCGTACTTTTGGAGTAAAATGCGTGTATGTTTGTGGCTCTTTTGATCATTCAGCTTTATCAATCTCCTATCATTCTATTGAGGTAAATAGAGTAAAATATTAGAGATTTGATGTCAATTTTATCTTTTTACGATGACAGAATATCTTGGTGTTCTTGTTTATATTGCACTGGCTATTTCTCTAGGTCTAATTATTCTAGGTCTTTCTTGGAAAGTGAGTCCTCGTCGTCTAGACTTGGAAAAAGCCACTGCCTATGAATGTGGATTTGATCCTTTTGGAGAAGCACGTTCTCCTTTTGATGTAGGTTTTTATTTGGTGGCTATCTTGTTTCTAGTATTTGACATTGAAGTCGCCTATCTATTTCCTTGGGCTCTAGGAGGTGTGGCTACTGGATGGGCAGGTTGGGCAGCTTTGTTGTTCTTCTTGTTCGTGTTGGTCATTGGTTTTGTTTACGAATGGCAAAAAGGAGCTCTGGATTGGAACTCAGAAAATTATTTAAAATTATGGACCGTTTCATGATGAATCGCCGCTCTTTTGCGAGTCATGCACAACATCAACATCATCCTTACCACCTAGTTGACCCTAGTCCTTGGCCTGCCATGACTAGTTTGAGTGTACTATGGTTGGCTATTGGTCTAGTTCTATATTTCCATAAATATCAAGCTGGTGGAGTCGTACTCAGCCTAGCTTTGATGAGTGTGGTTTATATGGCTAGTGTGTGGTGGCGCGATGTTATGCGTGAAAGTCGTATTGGATGCCATACTCCAAAAGTTAAAGACGGACTACATTTGGGAATGATTTTGTTTATCGTAACCGAAGCAATGTTTTTCGTAGGGCTTTTGTGGGCTTTTTTGCATGCAGCTTTGATGCCTACTGTTCAAATTGGAATGGCTTGGCCTCCTGTGGGAATTGTTCCCGTGGATTGGACTCGCCGACCTACTTTGAACACTGTATTGTTGGCTACTTCTTATTTCAGTGCAAATGCAGCTAAACATGCATTGGATCAAGGAGACCGTCAACGTTGCCGAATCAGTTTGATGATCACTATTGCTCTAGGTGTGCTCTTTACATTCTACCAATATCTAGAATATACAGGAGCTGCTTTCACCTTTAGTGACTCTATCTTTGGAAGTACTTTCTACTTGAGCACCGGATTCCACGGATTCCACGTGGTCATTGGATTCTTGTTCTTGACAGTTTGCTTGTTTACTCTAAGTGATGCAGGACCCAATCGCTGTACAGCCTTGGATCTAGCTGTCTTGTACTGGCACTTTGTTGACATTGTATGGATTGGAATCTTGAGTTTGGTATATATCTGGGGAGGAGCTACTCCTACTGCAACCCTAGAAACTTGCCAAGACGCTGCTTGTGTTTTGCAATTGATTTTGCATGATGCACGTTTGGATGCCTTCTATCACGAACCCAGTTTCTTTGAAGCAGCTATGTCTGCTTAATTTTTTCTTTTTTGAGTTGCTTCAAAAGTACCCGAAAGCGAGCGATCTCATCTTGAGCAGGTTGAAGGCGGGGTAATACTTGACTGGAAGACCGAACTCGTCACTGTGGCAATAGTGTGGGATGACTTGAGATGAGGAGTGAAAGGCTAAACAAGCTCGCTCATAGCTGGTTTTTGGCGAAACGTATGAAGGTACGTCCTAATGTCATCATGATGGATTTTCAGGGATCACCTAATATTCGGAGGAGTCTACGTCTTTACTGTTATAAGGTAACCGTCAAGAAGACATCCATGGGCATTAGAGTCAGGCTCTCGGTGCGAAGGCCGTGAGCCGAAAGGAGAACAATCCAGCGAACTTGTTAAGGTCCCTAAATATAAACTGAGTGGTCACGATGGTTTTTGCGCCATGACCCCTAGAAGATCGGCTTGGAAGCAGCCACTCTGGAATGAAAGCGTAACAGCTCACTAGGAAAGCTCAAAAGCATCTAAATAAACGGGGCTGAAGTTTATTACCGAAACAGTTCTGTGTTAATGACAAGTTTTACATCGAATCTATCTTTTCTTTTATCATCTAAACAGGCGTTGCATGGTTGTCGTCAGCCCGTGGCTTCAAGCTCTTCCCCTCAGGGGATCACGGGCAACTCCCCTCTTTAAAGTCAATCTTTGCTTTAAATCGTCTAGGGTTCTTCCTTTTTTAGAACCCTAGGGAAGTTGGGACCACGTCAAATCCTTATGGCCCTTATAGAGTGGGCTACAAATGTGTTACAGAGATATTATACAATGAGATGCTAAGGTGAAAGCCTGCGCAGATCTTTAAAAGATATCTGGGTTCAGATCATTGCCTGCAACTCGGCAATGTGAAGGAGGAATCGTCAGTAATCGCAAATCAGCACGTTGCGGTGAAACTCATTAGCTTATCCGGGGTACTCACCGCCTGTCACACTAGGAGAGTTTGGTTTGTTGGAAAATGATGCAAATAAGTTGAATCTAGAGGCTCCAGTCTTTCATCAGAAAGATTTCTTAAGATTTAGACTCTGTTTAGTCATTCAAAGTGGACTGAGCGATCGTAGTGAAGTCATAACAAGGTAGTTGTTCGGGAACGAGCAGCTGAAAAGTTTTTTCTTTTATCATTAGCACAAGTAGCCAAACGTTTAATACCTGGCAGAAGGATCTTTGGGAAAAGATCTGGACAGATTTAAAGTGATTATGCTGACATTAGTAGCTTAAAAGTCCTACGGACGGCCGAAAACCCCAGGTTTTCTATGATCGATATTCTCACGTAGAGTGAAACGGTCCCTCAGATGATTTTCGTTTGAAAACATTAAGGGGTAAAGTCTTTCTCGATGCAGATTTAAGATTAAATTTTCAAGGATTTAGGATATTATTTAAAGTATATCTGTTTTTTATAGTTTATTTTGCTTAGGGAATATAGCTCAGTTGGTAGAGTGCCTGCCTTGCAAGCAGAAAGTCCTCGGTTCGACTCCGAGTATTTCCAAACGACTTAAGTTATTATCAAACAAGTAGGCTTACACCTTACAGACAAGGTCTCTTTTATGTTTTTGTGTGCTGTGATGGCGCCCTTCCTAGGCAGTGCTCTAGCTGGACTCGGCGGACGCTGGTTGGGAGCACGAGGCAGTGGATGTATCACCATTCTAGGTTTGGGAACCAGTGCTCTACTGAGTTTTCTAATCTATCATGAAGTGGCCGTTCAAGGATGCCCTGTGACCGTAGACTTGGGACCTTGGTTCCAAGCAAGTACTGTATCTGTATCTTGGCTACTTGGTTTTGATACTTTGACTGCATGCTTGATGGTCACAGTGACCTTTGTCAGTTTTTGTGTACACGTTTATAGTATGGGATACATGCAAGCAGATCCTCACCTACCTCGTTTTATGAGTTATTTGAGTTTGTTTACTGGATTTATGCTTGTGCTAGTCAGTGCCACTGATTTGGTAACTCTACTTGTAGGTTGGGAAGGAATCGGTGTATGTAGCTACTTGTTGATTGGCTTCTGGTTTCATCGTTTGAGTGCAACCAAAGCCGCTCAAAAAGCTATGCTAGTGAACCGTGTGAGTGATACTGGACTTTTGGTTGGAGTGATGATGGCTTGGTGGTACCTTGGAAGTACTGACTTGGCCATTTGGACTGCAACCAGTACAGTGGCTTATTATGCAGATTGGATCTGCTTGGCCCTTTTGGCGGGAGCCCTAGGGAAATCCGCGCAAGTCGGCCTACACGTGTGGTTGGCAGATGCTATGGAAGGACCTACTCCCGTTAGTGCATTGATCCATGCAGCGACTCTAGTGACCGCAGGTGTATACCTAGTAGCACGTACTAGTTCTCTATGGGAATGTAGTACTTTGGGTCGACAATGTCTAGTATGGGTTGGTGCAGTGACCAGTCTAATGGCTGCGACTTTGGGTTTGATTCAAAATGATTTGAAACGTGTCATTGCATATTCTACTTGTAGTCAACTAGGTTACATGATGGTAGCTTGTGGACTCAGCCATTATGGTTTGGCTATTTACCACCTAATGACTCACGCATGTTTTAAAGCTCTTCTATTCCTAGGAGCAGGAGTAGTGATTCATGCCAGTTCTGATAGCCAAGATCTACGACGTCAAGGAGGAGCTCACCAAGCTTTGCCTGAAGCATGGTCCTTTTTGCTATTGGGAACATTGAGTTTGGTAGGTTGGCCCTTCTTGGCTGGATATTACAGTAAAGATGCCATTTTGGAATTGGCATGGGCTACTCCAGGAGCCACTGGTATTTATAGCCATGCTCTATTGATGACAGTAGCCGCGCTAACTAGTGCGTATAGTTTCCGAGTATTGTATGCAGCATTTGCATCTCCTGCAAATTGTCGACGTACAGAAATCACTACACCAGATGTACCTCTTGTGATGTGGTTGCCTCTTTGCCTTCTAGCAACTGGAAGTATCACCGTAGGTTACCTACTGAGTGACGCTCTGATTGGATGGGGGAGTGACTTCTGGGGAACCAGTGTAATGCTCGCACCTGCAACCTTTTCCCATATTGCCAGCCACATGATTCCTCTTTGGGGAGCTTGGCTTCCTTTGAGTACTGTATTCATTGGAATTCTATTGGGAATTTGTTTTGCATGGCCTATGCCTTGGTGTGCAGAAAAATTCTGGAAAGCTATCTATTTGTTCCTACAAGCACGATGGCAATTTGACTTCGTGTGGAACCAACAAATTGCTTACCCTATTCTAAAACTAGGAGCTCAAACATGGAGTACTGTAGATAAAGGAGTACTAGAAGTACTAGGCCCTCAAGGATTGACTCAAACTGTCACCAAATGGGCTGTGCCAGGTGTACGTCAATGGCAAAGTGGGATCGTTCATGATTACGCTTTGATGTTGAAAATGTCTGTGCTAGCTGGTATCATTCTACTCGCTTTGTCTGGTGCACATGTAGACTATCGAGCTATGACTCTTGGTCTCGGTCTGTTGGTTTTTGTATCTTCATTTTTTTGGTTAAATCGTCTAATGGCTAAGGCGAAAGATTGCAAATCTTTCAATAGCAGTTCGAGTCTGCTTTTAACCTCATGAACCACTCAGGCTTAGTTATTATAAATTAGCCCATAATCAAACATCTAGGTCTGGCAAGAGTCGAACTCGCACTCAATAGATTAAAAATCTACTGCTTTACCATTAAGCTACAAACCCAATGAGTTTAGAACTCATCATCATCTGGCAACAGAGGGGATTGAACCCTCAACCTTTGGATTATGAGCCCACTGCTCTACCATTGAGCTACATTGCCTGACCCAAAGCAAAAAAGAAAAAACTGATTCTCGGATTTGATACACGACTTTTTGGAAATCACGGTTATGTTGACTAAAAATATCATGCATAGGTGCTTGAACACGACGTTTCAAAGTCAAGACCACTGCTCCGATCATAGCGACCAAGAGAAGTAGACTAGCCAAGATCAACAAATCCATATGAACACCATACAAGGCTACTCCCAATTGAGCCAAATGAGATGTACTCATCGCTAGGGATTGCCATTCAGTGTAGCTACTTTCATTCAATTTCAAAGGCACCAAAGGAGTCACCAGATTACTATCTTCAAAAGGTTGAATCATGGCCAAGCTTACACTTGCCAACAACACTACCATCAAAAGCCCAGCTACTGGATAAGTTCCACGTTGATGTGCCAAAATTTCAGTTGCAGGAATATCCAAAAGCATCACTACAAACAAAAACATAATAGCCAATGCTCCTACATACACTAGCAATTGCAACAATGCAAAAAATTCAAGTCCAAGAAGACATAGAAGACCAGATGCATGCAGAAAGACCAAAACCAAATAGAACACAGAGTGTACTGGGTTTTTGGATCGTAGCACCATAGCACCACTTACCCAAGAACCTGTACTCAACAAATAAAACAAAGGGTCCATAATGCGCAGCAGCGAGATTTGAACTCGCATCTTTGGGGCATGAGCCCAACGAGTTAACCATTCCTCTATACTGCAATTCCCTTATAAAAAAGATAAGATATTGATACTGCCAATTGAGGAGTAGGGCGAATTACAGGCAATTGATCACCAAAAGTATGGTATGCAGGAGGACTAGGCAATACCCATTCCAAGGATCCTACAGGTTCGTCGCTTTTTTGAGACCAAGGGTTTGCAGAGCAAGCAGGTCCTTCGGCCAAAGTTAGGTACACAATATAGAAGAAGTAAACCAAACTCAAAGCACTGATGTAACTTCCAAAGCTCGCGACAGCATTCCATCCTGCAAATGCATCAGGATAGTCTAGAATACGACGAGGCATTCCAGCCAATCCCAGGAAGTGCATAGGGAAGAATGTCAAGTTCACACCCAAGAAGAACATCCAGAAATGAGCTTGTCCGTGAAATTCAGGATATTGACATCCAGTCATTTTGCCAATCCAGAAATAGAATGCGGCAAAAATTCCGAAGATTGCTCCCATACTCAATACGTAGTGGAAGTGAGCCACCACATAGTAGGTGTCGTGCATAGCCACGTCTACACCAGCATTTGCCAAAACAATTCCAGTCAGTCCTCCAATAGTGAACAACACAAGGAATCCTAGAGCAAATAGCATAGGAGTAGTCAGCCATAGACTTCCACCATACAAAGTAGCAAGCCAGCTAAAGATTTTAATTCCAGTAGGTACAGCGATAATCATAGTCGCACTAGTAAAGTAAGATCGAGTATCCACGTCCAATCCTACAGTAAACATGTGGTGAGCCCACACAAGGAAACCAAGGATGGCAATGGCACCCATAGCGTTAACCATTCCCACATAACCAAAAATGGGTTTACGTGCAAAGAAACTTAGAACGTGACTTACAATTCCAAAGGCAGGCAAGATCAACACGTATACTTCGGGGTGTCCGAAGAACCAAAACAAGTGTTGGTATAGAATTACATCACCACCACCTGCAGGCATGAAGAAACTAGTGTTGAAGTTTCGGTCAGTCAGCAACATAGTCAATCCAGCTGCAAACACAGGCAAACTTACAATAAGCAAAATGCTTACAAAGCAAAGTGCCCATACAAACAAAGGGAGACGATACAAAGTCATCCCTTGAGCTCGCATGTTTGCAACGGTGACAAGAAAGTTTACAGACCCCAAGAGACTTCCCACTCCAGCAACGTGCAAACTAAAGATTCCAAGATCCACAGCTGCTCCGGAGTGACTAATTACACTGCTCAAAGGAGGATAGGCAGTCCACCCAATTCCAGGTCCTTGTTCTACAAGACTACTCAAAAGCAACAAAGTTAGGCTACTAGGCAATACCCAGAAGCTAATGTTGTTCATTCGAGGAAAACTCATATCAGGAGCTCCGATCATCAAAGGTACCAACCAATTTCCAAATCCTCCCATCAAAGCAGGCATAACTACAAAAAAGAGCATTAGCAAACCGTGGGCGGTAATCAATACGTTGTACAGTTGCCCGTTTCCTGCCAAAATACCAGGGCCCGGACTACTCAATTCCATACGAATTAGCATACTCATGGTTGTTGCAATGACTCCAGACCAAGCCGCGAAAACAAGGTACAAGATACCAATATCTTTATGGTTTGTACTGCAGAGCCAACGAGTGGCTAGCGCAGACAAATGAGAGGTATGAGATGCCATACTATTTTGGACAATTGTCTGCAGATAGCCTACAAAAAAAACTCTTTATGGCACTTGACTTTATTGCATGGGCTCCCGAAATTCAATTCTTGGTAGTGATGCTAGGACTATTGTACTATGGTACTGGTCCTGCAGTTACCCCAGTCACTGAAGCTTTGTGGATCCCTTCTGGATGGACTCAATCCAAACCTCAAGGACCTAAACTAGACAAACCCTCTGCAGGACCTGATTATATCCCCAGTCATTTGACTAGTTGGGCAATTGTAACCTGTTTGCTTACTGCATGGCTAATCTGGGATAGTCCTTTGCCTGTCCTACAAGCTGGAGGTGCTTTCATTCGAGATCCTTTCACTCAAATGATGGGAGGATTCTTGATGGTCTTTGCCTCTGCTTGCTTGGCTGCTGCCAATGGATGGTTGCGCAAAGCTCATGTGATTCATCCTGAATACATTGTGTTGATCTTGCTAGCCATTCTAGGACAACATCTTTTGATTATGACATCCGATTTGATGGCGCTCTATCTTTGTCTTGAATTGCAAAGTTTTGCATTGGTAGTGTTGTGCAGTTTGAACTATACCAGTCCTTATGCCATCGAAGCAGGTATGAAATACTTCCTATTGAGTGCATTTAGCAGTTGTTTGCTTTTGCTTGGGATTGGCCTAATTTACTGGGAAACTGGTTTGACTCGCTGCAGCCACATTCAAGAACTATTGAGTGCTGACTTGGAACCTAACCTGACCCTATGGCTAGGATTGTGGTTGGTAGGTGTAGGTCTTCTATGGAAATTGGCAGCTGCACCTCTACATATGTGGGCAGCTGATGTATACCAAGGAGCATGGACCAGTGTGACTCTACTGATCAGTACTCTACCTAAAATTTCTGTATTGGCTTTCTGGGTACACAGTTGGCACGGATTGTGGACCACTGCATTTGGAGAAGCTATGGCAATCTTTAGTGCTTTGAGCCTAATTGTAGGAGCTTTGGCACCCATGGCCCAATCTCAACTAAAACGGTTGCTTGCCTTTAGTAGCATCAGCCACATGGGATTCCTTCTGATCCCTCTAGTTCAAGGAACCGAAGGGTTGAGCGCCCTATGGGCTTACTTGATTTTGTACCTATTGACCAACTTGGCTCTATGGGGACTGATGCTTTGGCCTTTTGGACGTGGAAAATTTACTACTTCTGGTCCTCAATCCATTTGGGACCTAGCTGGATTGAATGCCTACATGCCAGTAGCAGCTACAGCTTGGGCTGGTGGAATGCTTAGTTTGGCTGGATTGCCTCCCGTAGCAGGATTCCTAGGAAAACTAGGCATTTTTTGGTGGGGCCTAAACCAACATCAATACGCACTGATGACTCTAGCCTTGGTGGCTACTTTGTTGAGCACTGTTTACTATCTACGTGTTCTCAAAGTGGCCTACGTAGATCAACCCAAAGCTTGGGGACAATTTGATTCTATGGCACCCATGAATGCTTATTTGATTGCAATGGCTTGGTTTAGTCTAGCCATTCTGTTGTGGCATGGGACTCCTCTAGTACTAGCTAGCCACCTAATGGCTCTTGCCTGTTAATTTTTTTTACTTTTGGCATAAATATTTTTGTACGTTCCCTTCAAGAGAACTAAACGAAAAAATATGGAAACTAAACAAGGTATGTATCTGCTAATTACGATCGTAATTATGATCAAGATTCAAATGGATCTGAAGGTAATCACCCAAATATATCGGCGAAGGCAATCCTGAAACCACCAAAAAAGTTTACTCACTGCAACTCCCAATCTACAACGTTGTTGGTTAAGTGCCTTAGATTTTTCATCGTTGTCAGTAAAATAGAATCTAAAATTATGAACTGATAGAGTTTACCCCTTAGCTCCACTCAAATGTGCGGGGACAATTTACCTCCTTTTTAAGTTTTTTCTTTTATGCATGTTTAATTATCTTGGTAATTTTACCCGCAATGTGATGAGCCTAGGTCGTAATCGCATTCCGGATGCTAACCGTGGTGGCGTTATTGGTCGCCAAGCACTTGACCCCAAGGCGGCAGAGCTACATGCTGAGACAGTGCGAATGGCTGCAGAACGACTTCTTCAAGAAGCACGAAACGCTGCAGCCCTCAACGCAGCGGCTCAGCAACAAGGCTTTGCTCGACGTATGCATAGTTTTCTTTACACCGATCGTGGTGTTGAACTAGTGTTCCAAACCACTATTCGAGGTTTTGGAGCACTTTTCGTTTTGGCAGTAGGGACATATCAATTGAATGATCGTCGACCTCCTGTACCCCATGTGCCTGATACTGGGCCTGTTCCTATCCCTGAACAGCCCCATACGGACCCCGTAGTGGAACAGGATGAACATGATGCTCGCCGTAACCGACGAGCTTACAATGCCAACGATCATTTTTTGCGTATTGCTATGTTTTTGATCCCACTTCTCTGCCTTGCTATTGCAAGCGGAAATACTATTGTACTTTAGTAGAGTGTTTGTTTTTGTTGTGCGAATGTATAAATTACACAATTAATCTAAAATAATTGATGTATTGTGTTCAATTACTACATTCGTGAACTCTGAAACGTTTAATCTGTGGTTAGAATACAGCTAGAATACCTATATTCTAGCTAGAGTATAGCTATAGATCAAATATATCTTATCTTTTTTTTTACGATGTCTAGCTGGAAACAATTTAAAGCTCGAATCACCCCAAAAATGATTCGAAAAGTATTGACAAAAACATTCAGCCCTGTGACTGTTTTGCCTTCTGGAAAGATCATCCTCAATGTCATGTTTGCATGGGTGTTGGTCCTTATTGGAGCTCGATATTTGTGGACAATTATTGTTTCTAACCCAGATTATATCCATTATTGGGGAATGTTTAGTTTTGGAGTGGATCTTGCTCTTTTCTTCGTCTTTTATAACTTGTATGTGGATCACAAACAAGGCATTGTACACTGGGTTCTCAGTCTCACAGGACCCCAATCTATTGGGGTTCTGACTTCTCACAAAGAGACCAGTACTATCGTTCACGAGAACTCTGAGTATGTTGTGATCGCTTTGAGCAAGAAGAAAGATCTGAATGAAGACAATCCTGAAACCACCAAAAAAACTTACCTGATGTATTTCTCTGGGAAAGAAGAAACTAAGTAAAGTAAGTTTCACCGTGCCATCTGTAGCATTGTTGGTTAGATCTTTTTGATTTTTCATAGTCATCAGCAGATAAGTGTCCAAATATTTCAATCATGACAAAATTGTTGATGGCAATCTTTAGTGTAGTAGTACTTTGGAATGCAGGTTTGGCGGATTGGATGGTAGCCTATGCCACTGGAGTGGCTCAATTGGGTATCTGGGTCACCTTGAGTGCTCTAGTACCCTTTAGCGCTCTATGGGTAGGACTTAAACACCAAGCAGACCGACCTGTATCCGAAACTCGTCTACATTGGAGTCTACAAAGTCGAATTTAATAGAAATGACTTCTTTTGTTTGGATCAATAGCTTTGCAGATGCTCCATCTGCTTGGCAAATGGGATTTCAAGATCCAGCGACAGCTGCGATGGAAGGGATCGTGGACTTGCACCATGATATCTGTTTCTTTTTGGTCACCATCTTGGTTTTGGTTTTGTGGTTGGGAGGACGAATTGTGATTGGGTTTCACCACACTATTCAACCTATGCCCGAACGCTTCAACCATCACACCAATTTGGAATTGGTTTGGGCAATCTTGCCTAGTATTATTGTAACTTTGATCGCCCTACCCTCTTTGACTCTGATTTACACTTTTGACGATCTAGTAGCACGACCTGCTCTAACTGTCAAAGTGGTTGGGTTCCAATGGGGTTGGCGATATGAAATGAAAGAACACGTACAATTGAGTTTGATCAACCCTGATCACCTGTTGACTCTCTCATTTCATTTACGCATAGAACGCCTTTAAAGTGTGTAAACACCTTATTTCATTTATCCCCCATTTTTTCTTTTATGGTGCACATGATTATAACAATCGTATGATTCTTCCTATTCAATGTAATGATACATTTGACTTTGCTAGTTTTGAGTAGGGACGAATCTGGTCTCTTTAACCAGATTGAAGAAGAACTTTTGCAAGCACAAGAATATTGGCGAAAACTATGTGATGAGATCACCCAATTCATGCAAGAAAAGCGTGACAAAGACGAATCTTTGAATGAAGCTTGCAAAAAACTTACTCAAAGATGCCAAAACAAGAGACACAAGGAGAAACACATGCACAATATGCCCACTTTTAACACGAAATAAGACGTTTCTTTTGTTTCATGATAGATTTATAATGAACGACCCCAAACACGTCTAAAAACGCGTTAGAAGTATAATAGAACGCGATTTTGATCACCTGTTTACCCTCAAATGTGAATTTGTATGTGTTGTCTGGCAAACGCTTTGACTAGAGGGACCTTGATGGGCACGTCAATCCAACCTCCTTTTCTTTTATGTAAGCAATCATGTAAACAACCCCCTGATCAAAAGATTTATGATTCATGAAACCCAACCGAATGTTCGACACTTGGATGAATCAACGAAGTCTAGTATGTCGAATGCGAATCCCCGTTTCCTTTGATCTTTCTTTTCTTTTATGATCCACCCAAAAATGGGTGTTTTTACGCGTAAATCGCAAAGAAAACCAATCACATGATAGATTTATCATGAACGACCTCAAACACGTCTAAAAATGCGTTAGAAGTGCCAAATACGCGATGTTTTTGTGCGTAAAACATCGCGTATGACACCCCCACATGAACACGTTTACTTCCTTATGTGTCAAAGACAGATAAAAAGCCTTCTACGTCCCACCCAAGCTACAAGTGTCAACAAGGTTGTCCTTTATACACCCTCACATCTTTGGGACAATGATTTGAATGGAATATTACACATCATCAGCAGGGTATATGACAAAGTTAATTTAATATGTCATTCAGGTGTACCATCATACAACTGTTTGAGGTCCAAACCTTAAAGGTTTATAGGCTTGAATCTAGATGATTCAAATGCTTTCTTCTTTTCTTTTATGTTTTCTTTCTTTCTTTTTGGTGTTTTTCTTTCTTTCTTTGTAGAAGAAAGAAGGTGTTCGTAGTTTTTGAACGAAGAACGTACACGAAGACGATCGTAGGAGTCGAGGAGTTCGAAGTGAAAAAACAAGAACACAAAAAAAGTGTGCGAAGCACTCCGTTTGAGTGAGCGAGAGCGAACGAACGAGCAAAGCGAGCGATAGGGTTGGTTGTTGGTTGGAGAGTTACGAGGAGTGAAGTGAGTTTGTCCTAAAAACGAAACGCAGCGAACGACGAAGTAACAGGGACTCGGAAGCAACAGAGTCAGGGAGGCAGAGAGCGACAGCGTGCACGAGACGATCGTAGGAGTCGAGGAGCTGGAGTGAGTCCAGGGTGACGAATCCCAAGGGGGGGGGGTGGCCTATTTATAATAACCTCCCCCTTCCCCCTTCTACGAACCACTAAAACCTTCTAAATGTTTATTTCTAATAATAAACATTTAAACGAAGAATCCTTTTGAAAGCCTTGACTTTTGAGTTATTACCAAATAACTCAATCCTTTTCTTTCTTTCCCTAAACCATTTTAGATGCTTTTTTAAAGAAAAAGCATTGTTCGAATTCCTTGACTTGAACTCTTCGTTTATTCTTTTTCTTTTAAAAGAAAAAGAATAAAGTCAAAGCTCTGGACGTGAACCTTTCCCTTTTCAACAACGATTTTGTCCAGAAAATCGTTGTTGAAAAGCAGGACTTCGCTTGATAGACACAGATTGTGTTTAGAGCTGTGTCTATCAAATGGAGAAAAATCTTTAAAATTTTTCGACTTAAAGTTTCTAGGTGGCGTAGTCGCCACCCAGCTGAGTGGTGATTCACACCACTCAGGGCCCCCCCTCAAGGTCAATTGATTTCGGCGGCAGGGTTCGGTCGTTTTTTTGAATGGTGGGTTGTGGGAGTCGGTTTGGGATCTCTGTGAAAGAGGTGTTTTTGTTATTATAAACCACGCCGTTTTTGTTTGACTTGGATAGGATTCGAACCTATGTAGATGCGATCATTAGATTTACAGTCTAACGCTTTTAACCACTCAGCCACCAAGTCGAAGCTTTGTAAGGTGCACGTTCGGAAGGATTCGAACCCTCGTCCTTCAAGTCCGTAGCTTGACGATCTATCCACTGATCTACGAACGCTTTTGCGCATGACAGGACTTGAACCTGTACCTCAGAAAGATCAGAACCTAAACCTGACGCGTCTGCCAATTTCGCCACATGCGCGTGGGGGTTTGCGGAAAAAACAGGATTCGAACCTGTGGTGTTTGTAACAACACAATTGCTTAGCAAGCAAACGCCTTCAGCCACTCAGCCATTTTTCCTGGGTGGGCAAAAGGTGGGACTCGAACCCACGTAGTATAGTACCACAAACTAGTGCTAAACCTCTCAGCTACTCTCACCAGATGGACAAAAAAGAAAAAGTAAAAAAAGAAAAACTCGCTTGATTAGTACGTCCCAGCTGACAAGTTACCTTGGTACACTGGACGCCTATTAACGTTCTATTCTGGAACGTGTTTGAGATCCATTTTGGAACGAGTTTCTGGCTTGAGATGCTTTCAGCCATACTCTCTGCGAATGTAGCTGCTGAGCTGTACTCCGTAAGGAATAACTCATGGACCAGGGATTCGACCTACGCGATCCTTTCGTACACAATAGGTTTTCCGCAATCTCCACTCCGAAAAGATAAGATCCAACCTGCCTCGCGGCGGTCTAAACCCAACTCGTGTAACCTTTTAATAGACGAACAGTCTAACCCTTTCAACCGCCTGCAGCTGAAGGATAGGATAAGTCGACATCGAGGTGTCAAACCAGCTCGTCGATATGGACTCTTGGAGCTGATTAACCTGTTATCCCCGGCGTACCTTTGATCCGATGATCAGAACAGCTTCCACACCACTGTTCTGGGTCTCTACCGCCGACTTGCGTCTCTGTTTGGCTGGTTGGCCTCACAGTCAGGCTCGGTTTATGGGTTGCCATTATGTCATCCTTTGAAGTAGGTGACGCCGAACCTTGGCACGCCCTCGATACATTATTGAAGGCCACCGCCCCAGTGAAACTACCAAACTGTGGATGTGCAAGGGTGTAAGTAGATAATCTATTCTAGGTCTTGCAGTGTTGTAAAAAGAGTTAAGAGTGGTATCTCAAAGTCGCGTAAATGCTCCCACTTATTCTGAACTCAACATCTTTCTACAACGGTCACAGCGTGTAGTGAAGGTGCACGGGGTCTCATTGTCCCTTTCGGAGCACTCCGCCTCTTCACGGAGATGTCAAATTCGCTGGAATCTCAGGGGAGACAGTAAGGGGATCATGACGCCATTCGTGCAGGACATCAATTATATGCCAAGGAATTTCGCTACCTTAGAACCGTTAGAGTTACGGCTGCCGTTTATCCATTCTTCGGGGTTGAAGCGTTAACCCCAAACTCCCTGTCACTGAACACCGGGCAGGCGTCAGACTTTATACATAGTATTGTTACTTTGCAAAGTCCTGTGTTTTTATTAAACAGTTGTCCCCTTCAATTTTGTGCCACCTTTTGTTAAAAAGGTCTAGCTTCCTCCAAAGTCACGCTAGCATTTTGCCGAGTTCCTTCCCTGAGATTGATCCTAGGCCTTAGCTTTCTCAGCTAACCCACCTGTGTCGGTTTGAGTACGGCGAAGTCTTTTCTAGAAAGGTATATATATTAACCTTTTAAAATCACCGAAGTGGTTTTGGATGCTAGACTTTTCCTGAAGATCTTTTTGTCAAGGTATTTGTTTCAGTACAT